ATCCAGTTGTGAAAGAATAGAATGAATGAGAAACATAGTGAATTTTGTTTGAACCGATGACGAAAAAAATAGGATAATATAAAAAATAAAGTAGTTAGGAAGTAAAATGGGCTTTTTATTGGGGATAGAGGGACTTGAACCCTCACGACTTCTAAAGTCGACGGATTTTCCTTTTACTATAAATTTCATTGTTGTCGATATTGACATGTAGAATGGGACTCTCTCTTTATTCTCGTCCAATTAATCAGTTTTTCAAAAGATTTTTCAGACTCTGGAATGAATAATTTGATAACTGAATATTCGATTCTTTCTTCAACTTCGATTGGAATAGATTCACAATAACTCTAAATTTTTTTTTTTCATATTCATATCTCATATTCATATCATATATATATATATATATAAATATATTATATATTCATATATATAATATAAAATATATAATATGGATTCGGATTCGGGCCGTGATTAATCAATCGTTTGATATGTCAGTATTTGATATGTCAGTATGTATATATACGTATATAGGGCCATCCTATCTGTAATTTTGATAGAGGGATTCCAGCTACCAACGCAACGTAACGTAGTCAACTCCATTCGTTAGAACAGCTTCCATTGAGTCTCTGCACCTATCCCTTTTTGATTCTAGTTTTATAAATTAAACCCCTATTTTATCAAAATAAAGATTTGGCTCAGGATTGCCCATTTTGAATTCCGGGGTTTCTCTGAATTTGGAAGTTACCACTTAGCAGGTTTCCATACCAAGGCTCAAGCTAATCAAGTCCGTAGCGTCTACCGATTTCGCCATATCCCCCCTGAGACAGGATCTAGTTGTAATTCACCCCTTTCATTTATCTTGAAATCGGTGAATTCATTAGCTAATGATTCTTATATCTAAAAAGTGTATGCCGCTATTTTATTTTTTTTTTTCGCCATCCTCCATCATTTCATCTCTATTGTATTAGATGAGTCCCATTTGTTTCAATCTGTTTCAATCAGACATGATTCTATCATGGATGTGTCCACAATTCAATATGAATATATATATCCCACATATATATGTCTCTCCCCCCTTCATTTTGACTTTAAAGGTCGATTTGGAATACTGTAAGGGTCGATATTCATTCTTCTTTTTTTCATCCTATCTCCCCCTTTTCTGAATGAAAACAGAGTAATATCCTATTATAAATTGTATCTTTTTATCCCTTTCGTAGGATGGATTCGCTATCATTTCATTATATATCATTACATATATAATTAATTAGCATAATTTAGTATAACTGTTCTAAGAAATAATTAGACTTTTCTAAAATCATAATTTAAAATTTAATATTATTATTATATTCTTATTAAGTAATAATATATTAAGTAAGAATGGGTAAATATTACGTAGTATCTAATTATTATTATTAAGTATTAAGTTAAGTAATTATTAAATTATTAATAATATAAATATAATAATAATATAAATATAAAATATTTTTAAAAATAAATTTTAATAAATTATAAATTAAATTAAAGAAATAATAATAAATAATCTAATGGTAGTATGGTAGATAGAATGACTATATAGTCATATACCTACCGAATTAGTCATTCTATTACTAAAATAGAATCCTATTCTATTCAGTTATATTCATAATAAAATAAATAAAATAAAAATTTAGTATTTTTCAGTATTAGTATTTTCGTATAAAAATAGTAAATTACTATAAAATCTGGTAGTTTCCTGAATTCCTATTCACTATTTCTGTTATGTGAGCCCGCTTAGCTCAGAGGTTAGAGCATCGCATTTGTAATGCGATGGTCATCGGTTCGATTCCGATAGCCGGCTTTTCTTTTTCTCTATCCATTTTTTTCCGTGATTGATAATCTCTCCTCTCCCTTTCTCAAAATGTCGGGCCGATGATCTATTATGTCGTGTTAACTTGCAACTATGAATAAAAAATTAATTGGAGCAATTAGATCTCTACGGAACAAATCATAAAACGGAGCCTTAACTTCCTATATATACAAAAAATCCGGATATTGATACAATTCATTTCATTCTATTTTCATTCTACTTTAGTAGTACTTTAGTAAATATTTAGCTTTGCTTTGTTTATCCTTTAGTTCAGTCTTAATTTAGATTTTTTCTGTAAAATGAAATTTCAATAAAATAAAAAGGAGTTTTATGTCTCGTTACCGAGGGCCTCGTTTCAAAAAAATACGCCGTCTGGGGGCTTTACCAGGATTAACTAGTAAAAGGCCTAAATCCGGAAGTGATCTTAAAAACCAATTGCGTTCTAGGAAAAGATCACAATATCGTATTCGGCTAGAAGAAAAACAGAAATTGCGTTTTCATTATGGTCTCACAGAACGGCAATTACTTAGATATGTGCATATCGCTGGAAAAGCCAAAGGGTCAACAGGTCAAGTTTTACTACAGCTACTTGAGATGCGTTTGGATAACATCCTTTTTCGATTGGGTATGGCTTCAACCATTCCTGGAGCCAGACAATTAGTTAACCATAGACATATTTTAGTTAATGGTCGTGTAGTGGATATACCAAGTTATCGTTGCAAACCCCAAGATATTATTACTCCGAAGGATGAACAAAGATCAAAAGCTCTGATTCAAAATTATATTGCTTCATCGCCCCGCGAGGAATTGCCAAAACATTTAACTATTGACTCATTCCAATATAAAGGATTAGTAAATCAAATAATAGATAGTAAGTGGATCGGTTTGAAAATAAATGAGTTGTTAGTCGTAGAATATTATTCCCGTCAGACTTAAACCTAACAAAATAACAAAGAAAGGTTCAGACAATTTTTTTCCCTTTTGTCGAAGGAAATAGATTTAAGGTTTAAGGGTTTTGATCCGCATTTTTCTTATTAACGTATCACAAGTAATGTAATTAGGAATAGAGAATCCTTATCAAATCAAATACAAATAAAGGTCTTACTGTTCTGTTGGAATAATGCTATCAATTGTTATTTGATTTGATACATTGTGGTCGGTAACGTCGGTGAATCAACAGAAACGGAAAGAGAGGGATTCGAACCCTCGGTAAACAAAAGCCTACATAGCAGTTCCAATGCTACGCCTTGAACCACTCGGCCATCTCTCCCACATATACATAATCTTATTATTGAACAGAAACCGAGTGAAGTGAATAGCGAGTCATTCATTTCATATTATTGCAGTACGGGTACGACAAATCAATGGTTCCATAGAAATAAAAAATCCCTTTCAAATTTTATAGTTCTCAACAACAATTTCCTCATCAGTTCCCCCATAGATCTATTACTAGATCTATTAGTAATTGTCCCTTGGATTTTTCTATTTCAATTATATAACGTATACACGTTATGCAAATAAAAGAGATGGTTACTCTAATTTGAATTTGAAATTGGATAGTTTATCATGGACTGATTATTCCATTCTTTTTCCTCTTTTATTTGGACCATAACCAAATCAAAACTTATCGAGTTACCAGAATCCGTAGTAAAATCAAGTCCTCGGTTAGTCAACTTAGATAAAATAGTAAGAGAAAATAGTAATAGTTCCGTTCATCGGTATACTACTAAATTGGTATTAAATCCGATCTTATTCAAATATTTCATATCTCTCCTTGTCCAAAAGGGAACAATTTCCGCGTAAGGTCCACATTTTATTTTTTATTAATCTATTTTATGATATTTCGTACTACTGTACAATTCCTTTTTGGATCATTTTCCCCAAGGGAAAATGAGAAGAATTATATAATGGATTGCTAATTATGCCTAGATCCCGGATAAATGGAAATTTTATTGATAAGACTTCTTCAATTCTAGCCAATATCTTATTACGAATAATTCCGACAACTTCAGGGGAAAAAAGGGCATTTACCTATTACAGAGATGGTGCGATTTGATTTGATTCTTTTTTATTGTTTTTTTAGGCCTTAATCTGAGAAAAAGAGGCGCGGTTCGGGATAGAAAGAAACAAATTATTTTATTGAAATAAACCGACGCTTGGTGAAGGTAAAGTTTTGAGATAGAACAATTCCTTCTGTCGTGTATCCTCGATTGATGCGGCCTCAGATGCTTTAATTATCGATTTTAGTATTGAGCGAAAGGTTACACCTATAGGTTCTGGATTGCGGGTCAATACTACGCCACTAGTACCAATAGGCAGCATAGCATAGGGGAAGAAGCACTACTCTAAGGAATCAACAACACGAAAACTTTGTTATAAATTATCCCTTACTTATGGGTCTCGGGACTAACAAGAATGGTTGGGACAACAAACATCCATCTCGTTCGTACTTTGGATACCCACATAACCATCAAAGATTGTTGAAGTGACTAATTCCTCTATAAATTAGGAGGCGTTGAGGACAAAGAAATTATTGGAGTTACCATTTCCATCTAGCACTAATACAATTGGTGTTAAGAAGAGACCTCTTTCGGGAAGGCTGGCTAGGGATTTCTAGTAAAAATACTAGCCCCCGTCAGTTCATAATGAGAATGGTGAAATCTTGATTCCATAGATGATTATTTCCCTTAGTACTATGCACAGAAGGGAGGAGCCGTATGAGATGAAAATCTCATGTATGGTTCTGGAACGGAGATTCTTTGAATAGAATGAACGACCGTAACGGATGTCGGCTCAATCTGAAGGAAATTATGCGGAAGCTTTACAGAATTATTATGAAGCTACGCGACTAGAAATTGATCCCTACGATCGAAGTTATATACTCTATAACATAGGCCTTATACACACAAGCAACGGAGAACATACGAAGGCTTTGGAATATTATTTCCGGGCACTCGAACGAAACCCATTCTTACCACAAGCTTTTAATAATATGGCCGTGATCTGTCATTACGTGCGACTATCTCCATTATAGAAAGAAGGAAAAAAAGATCAAATTACCTAGTAAATACTAGAAAAAAAATAAGCTTTCTACATATGCATCGTCCAAAGCAACGATTTTTATCAGCTGTAGCAAGGAAAAAGTCTTCACGAGAAC